TCTTATGTTGTGACTTCGAATGAACTTTTCTATGGAGGAAGGGAATTGGAATTTATTCCTATAGAATAACAAAGAACAAGAAGATTTAATCAGAAATAGCGCTCATAAATATCGACAGATTTTTTCGAAGCCGAAAGAAATATGAATAATGAATGAAAAGGGTGGGTTGATTCACTGTTCCAATTTCATCTATATCCAATTTTAATATCAGAATTTTAATATCAGAATAGTAGATAAAGTTATGATTCAATGGGTTAGGTCCACTTACTTTTTCCCTTGTTAATTTAGAATCTAATCTTTACAATTGATTTGGTTGGACTAATATCAAATAGGAAAATTTGGCGATTAAGAACCAACTTATCATTATTTAGTATAAATATAATAAATAGAATTAGTATAATACTATAATATAAAGTATAATATATAATAAATATAATGAAATAAATATAATGAATATAGTGTTCAACTTTCTAATTTCTAACTAAAATAAAATTACTATGCTATAAATCAAATCATTAGAATATTAACTTAATTTTATTCTAATTCTAAGTTATTTAGAATTTCTAATTGCTTGAATTTTAAAATTTATTATTTAGAGTAGAGTTTCTTACTTTGTTTATTACAAATATCAACAATATCCCAATTCTCTCTTCAAAGTAAGAATACTGTCGCTGGAGTTTTGTGAAAAAAGGTCAAAGCAAGAAAGAAGCCCCTTATCAGATTTGAACCGATGACTTACGCCTTACCATGGCGTTACTCTACCACTGAGTTAAAGGGGCTCATTTGATTCAATTCCTGAATTGAGCCAGCATACAGGTAAGATATATCTATGGAAATAGACTCCAAATCATAAAGTTAATATACATAAAAAATATATAATTTTAATATATTTAATATATATATATATATAAAATATATTAAAAGATAATATATATGATAAAATATATATGATAGATAATATATATATAATATATAGAAAGAATATAATATAATTAAGTATATTTATGAAGTATATTTAACTATATAATAAAGTATATTAAAGTAAATAAATGAAGTAAACAAACCTATAGTATAATAATTGATTCATAAACGAGAAATTTGATCTACCTAGTGAGTGGTGGATTTAGACTAAACTAGTGAATATGGGTAAAAAAGGTTTATTGATATTGAATTTGATCAATGCAATGAATTGTTTCAAAACGGAACCCCTTTGTTTTGAATTGACCTGACCGCGATCATAACCAAATTCATTTGATTGATACATGTAACTAAGAATTCAATACAAATCCATGATATTTCATCGAATCACTGATGAAAAGATTCTATTTGTCCCCCGAACCAAATTATTAAAAAATTGATAACTTGTCGATACTTATCCATCTTCTCATTTCTCAGATTTGTGGATTTTTCATTTCTTAATTTACCGGTTTAGAGTCAGATATAGATATGCCTATCTATCTTAACAAACAACGGAACGGAATGATGAATCGATGAATCAAAGCGAAGAAATGGGATTAAGCCCTCTGTTTCGGCGGACCAATTAATTTCCTGAAAGAATCTTTCATATTATTTTTATTCTTAATTTCTATTTAATTTTTTCTTTTATCTTTATATTCTAATTAAAATGAATAATGGCAATTAGAATGAATGATTCATGAATCTAAATCACAAATCAAAAAATTCTATGGAATCATATAAAAGACGGAAAAATCTTTCGAATCGAGTCCTACCATTTAGTTATATTGACAATTTCAAAAAACTATTGATATTATGAGCATAGTATGCTGATGGTCAGGTAAACGTGCCCCCATCGTCTAGCGGTTCAGGACATCTCTCTTTCAAGGAGGTAACGGGGATTCGACTTCCCCTGGGGGTAGGGTATTACGAAAGGAAGTTGATCGGGGATTCTTACTAAATCTATATCTATAAATCTAGAATTTATTCTTCCTGGGTCGATGCCCGAGCGGTTAATGGGGACGGACTGTAAATTCGTTGGCAATATGTCTACGCTGGTTCAAATCCAGCTCGGCCCAATAATTCACAGATCCGCCATGAAATGATATAACTCCCGGGCTCTGCTCTTTCTAAATGCCTGATACGAAAAAAAGTAAAAATTCTGATATTTCTCTCGGCTTGTTAGTTCTTTGATTTTATTTGCTTTTTTTCCCACAAATTTTGATCTTGTGGATAATCGAGATTCATATTAGGATTTGGAACTAGAAAATTTAAGATTAAAGAGTAATGGAAAAAGTACCCTTTTTCGTTGCAAGAAAATTCATTATCAATGAATTTTCTTTTGATTTGAAATAAGAAAAAGATGACTAGCAATTTGTGTCCTTAGTATATATCCATGTGGATATCAATATACCACTCGCGTCTATGGTACAACGCGGCGATTCCAATCTAAAATCAGAATAGTCAATAGAAAGGGTTTGAATGAAACCATAAATCATAAAAATATGTAGATTGTAACTTTATTTCATTTCTCTGGGATTGTAGTTCAATTGGTAAGAGCACCGCCCTGTCAAGGCGGAAGCTGCGGGTTCGAGCCCCGTCAATCCCGATGGATACAAACCAATCCAATAAAAAAAATCCAATAAAACTGTCAATTAATCTCTCCATTTTCGGGAAAAGGAGAATAATATAGAAGAATTTCATTCCCAAAGGAGGTCTTTAATTTCTATTTATTATATTTATTTTCGTTTTCATCAAAGCAAATATAAAAATTTCCATTTCTTCACCTAGTACTGATGGATAAAGACCTATGTAGATTAGTACAATTATTAGGAATGTCATATTCCGGATTTTAAGAGATACCCCACCGAGTTTGGCTTTTTTGATTACTCCCGACCCCAGTCCAAAATTGAATCGAGTGTGCCATAGCTTTCTCGGTAACATATGCCCAAATGTAATTTTTATTTGTACGATACAAAATGAATTCCATTTTTTTGATGAAATCTTTTTAATTAGAAAAAAAGTATCTTCTTTTTTGGATCCGATTTTGTGTAACCTTAATTACTAATTTTAATTTGAAATAATTTATCTAATTCAAAATTTACACTGAAGTTTTTATATATTATATGCATCCCATTCCCATTACTAATCCAAGAAAAAGGATCTTTATAAAATAAAGATAAAAAAGGATCCCCCTTAGAGAGGGAAATGAATAATCTTTTTTAGGTTTAAGGATTTCTGCTGAAGAAAAAACAAACTCTAAAATAAAAGAAGTGAATTCGGTAGTATATTCGATCTTTTTTTTATACTCTAACTTGTCTTTATCAAATTTTTTTGTTTTTCAATAAGATTAGATTATTAACAAAAAGGAGTTTAGAACTTAACTCTCCTTCCCTTTTTTGCTTCTATTGTTTGTTTGGGTTTGTTTATAACCAATGTAAGTTAAGGGCAGTTAGATAATACTGATTGTATAAGGAAGCCATTATACAAAAGAAAAAATGTAAAAGAATAATAAATCAAAATAAAATAATCAAGTAAAGAAATTCTCGATTTCATTGGTGGATCAGGAATCCTTTTTTTGATTCAATATGGATAAAAGATCTTTCTATGTTATACTATTTAATTCTCGACAACGAAGCGATTTGATAACTAAGATATTGTTATTCATGATATTGATCCGATTCGATATCATCGAGATGAAATTCATCCCATTGAATTTAGAGACGAAAGATTTATCATCTCTATGGGATTAAATCCCGAGTTATTGTGTGAAGTCTAGAAAAATGAAAGGATGAAATTATGGAAGTAAATATTCTCGCATTTATTGCTACTGCACTGTTTATTCTAGTTCCTACTGCTTTTTTACTTATAATATACGTAAAAACTATTAGTCAAACTAATTAATTTGAATGACCTCCCTTGACTTCTTAGTTCTTAATTAATATCAATAATTAAACAAAAATAAGGATTCCTATTTTGTGAAAGGAAAGAAGCGGACTAAAATCAGCAGTATTCTATGAGATCCGGTAGTATGGTAGAAAGAAATCTAGATTTCTTTCTACCATACTACCGGATCTCGTCTTCATATGTATATATCTGGATATCCATTATCTATATGTCATATAAATGACATATAAATAAAGTCTCAATTTTTTCGTTGATTTGTGTTAATTCCAATTAATCTGAAATAGTTGAAAGGCGCCTCTGACTTTTACTCTTAGGATTCTAATTCCTATCCCTAGATTTCAGATTATTTTCAATATGAATATGAATCCCGAAATTATTTAATATAGATATAATTTAATATATCTATAAAAAAATAGTTTGAAACTATATTAATAAAGGAAAACCCACCCATTTTTTAGCATTCCAAAGAAGTAATTAATTGAGCAATTGATATGATAGATTATCTAAAGTAGAAAAATATAATATGAATTGTATTTCTCAAATAATCAAATAAATACTAAACTAAGCCTTAAGTGCGCAGTATGTGATTTCTTCAAGAAAATATCTTAGTATACCGTTGAAGAACCAATATCTCTATCTTATTTCCCATCAAAAAAAAAGAACTTTTAATAACTAATATAAATAATTACTCTCTTTTCTCTTTGACTTTGAACAGAAACAAATAAAAAGTAAAAAGGGTTGTGCTGTTTTCATTGTCCATATAGAACTCTAGTAAGAGTCGGTTTATTGAAATAAAATAGAAAATTTAAGAAGAATTCGGTTGGAACAAAAACAAATGATAGGAAATTGGTATTCCTTTTACTTTCAAAATATGAACGTGGAAATCATTAAAATATCTGTTTGATTATGATTACTAAGGGTATTATTCAGATATTTTTTATTATTTCTAGAATAAATTACTCCACTCGAATCTAATATAATTTTGAAATTAAGATATTTTGAATTCAATTCTTTAAATAAATTCAATTTAATTGAAAAGTTTTTCGAGAACGATCAATTAATATAATTCCATTTCTCAACTCAATTAGTAGTACCCCTATAGTCCACTTCTTCCCCATACTACGAGTGAAAGGGAAAATGTAAAGACTACCATTAAAGCAGCCCAAGCGAGACTTACTATATCCATGTGAATTATGTCCCTTATCTATATGAATATGACGAAATTTTTCCATTATTGTTCACTAATAATAGTAGAATCGCTAGCGTAGAGTCAAAAAAAGTATTTTGTCCAATACCTTTAATGAAGATGAAACAATAAAAAAAATCCAAAGTAGGTAAGTGTAAGAAGTTCTTGGATGATTGTTTATGGAACGGGGAAAGATTAAACACAAAGAAACTCTGCAGCAACGCTTTTGAAAGTCTTACTAAGATGCAAGAAGAAGAATAATAAAAACTAGTCTTATTGCTCTTCATTAAATCAAAAATAGAAACCTATAGAATCAAGCAAGAAAGTATCAAGAGTCCTTTTCCTATGCATACTTCTCTAAATTGAATATATTCAGTATAAAGTAAAACGGAATAAGATATTTAGCGCTTTTTTTTGATCAGGCGACACCCGGATTTGAACTGGGGAAAAAGGATTTGCAGTCCCCCGCCTTACCACTCGGCCATGCCGCCAAGGCGGTCGAAAATAGACTAAAATACCCTTTTTGTAGTAAACCTCTCTTTTACTTGCATCTTGAATCCCACTTTTTTAATCTTAATCCCCTTCCTAAAATAACAAAAAAAGAATACCTTCTTTTTTTGGATTGTATCCAGCCCTTCGATTCATTTTGTTATAGTATGGCGAAACACACATTATCTTCTTTCTATTGACTATTGAAAGGAAAAACGAAATTTGAATTTTCAGTCCATAATTCCGGACAAATTTGAACCATTAACTATTGACTGTGAATTCATGAACGATTCTTAGATTTGAATTTGAATCTCAATTTTTCCTTAAAAAAAATACTTCTCAATTTCAATTATAACAACAATTATAAGTATATGTAAACCCCAGAAAAGTTATTTTTACACGAATAGCTAATCTAATCGGATATCTTATCTGTCTATGATTCCTATTGGAAATTTTTCTAGAGCACGACATGTGCTGTCCACAATAAAACTGCAATAAAAAGAGAGATATATATCGTATATATAGATCATTATATCCACATATCTTTAATAAAGCCTTCTTCTGCACTTCAACATATTATACGAATTCTATTATAAAATAAAAAAAATAGATAAAAAACTCTTCTGTGCGAATCATTTTTTCTTTAACTAAAAAATGAAATACACGAAAATAAGTTAAGTACTAAAACTAAAATAATCAACTTGAATATTGTTTCGGATTATTGGGCTTCTTTATCTTATCGAAGAGATCAAATCCCGAATACTTTACATATTTTATTTATTTTACTGATATTTAATTGTATTGGAATATGTAATATCATAATAGTGGGAGAAAATTGAATGTGGTAGAAATTGAATCATTTTTTGTTTTGTTATACAAAACAAAATTTCATAAGTCTAAGTTAAAGTTAAGTGGAATTTCGCAACTATTTCCCAGTTGTATCTGTTACAAATTCCAATTTGAGTATAAAATTCTCTTTATTTCTCTGTTTATGCGCATTTCATACATTCCATACCATAGTCATATATGGAGTTAAATAAAATTTTATGTGATTCTGTAAACAGAATAGAAATTTCATCATTGCCGGACGATCTATATAATTGAATTTAAAGAACGATCCAATAATGGAATTTTTTTTTCACTAAATGGAGAAATTCAAAATGCTTGGGGATGGAAATGAGGGAATGTCTACAATACCGGGATTTAATCAGATACAATTTAAAGGATTTTGTAGGTTTATTGATGAGGGCTTAACAGAAGAACTTAATAAATTTCCAAAAATTGAAGACACAGATCAAGAAATTGAATTTCAATTATTTGTCGAAACTTATCAATTAGTAGAACCTTTAATAAAAGAAAGAGATGCTATATATGAATCACTCACATATTCTTCTGAATTATATGTATCCGCAGGATTAATTTGGAAAAACATTAGGGATATGCAAGAACAAACAATTTTTATTGGAAATATTCCTCTAATGAATTCCTCGGGAACTTCTATAGTAAATGGAATATACAGAATTGTAATTAATCAAATATTGCAAAGCCCAGGTATCTATTACCGGTCAGAATTGGACCATAACGGAATTTCGGTATATACCGGTACTATAATATCCGATTGGGGCGGAAGAGTAGAATTAGAGATTGATAGAAAAGCAAGGATATGGGCTCGTGTGAGTAGGAAACAGAAAATATCTATTCTAGTTCTATCATCAGCTATGGGTTCGAATCTAAAAGAAATTATAGAAAATGTGTGCTACCCTGAAATTTTCTTGTCTTTCCTGAATGATAAGGAGAAAAGGAAAATTGGGTCAAAGGAAAATGCCATTTTGGAGTTTTATCAACAATTTACTTGTGTAGGCGGAGATCCGGTATTTTCTGAATCCTTATGTAAGGAATTACAAAAGAAATTCTTTCAACAAAGATGTGAATTAGGAAGGATTGGTCGACTAAATATAAATCAG